GACCGGACTTGAACCGGCGAATGGTGGAATCACAACCCACTGCCTTAACCACTTGGCTACACCCGCCAAACTGTCTTGACTAATACTTTATCAGTTAATATAGTTGTACGTCTAGTTTATTTACTAAAATTTTTAAAAATATATACAGATATGAGTGAAGTTAAATACTTCTTTTTAAATGGTCAAAAATTTTCTGTTAAAAACGATTTAACCATTTTAGATATAATTAAATATTTTAATTTCAATACATCACTTCTTGTTTTAGAATATAATAATTTAATTTGTAACAAAAAAAATTGGGAGAATACTTTTATTCAAAATAACGATAAAATTGAAATTGTCACGATCGTTGGTGGCGGTTAATTTTAAATTATTTTAAAAATATTTTTAATGCTATTATATTCGAATAATAGCATTAAATTTAGTTATTAAAATTAACTGAAGTTTATTAATAATATTTTCAATTTCTTTATTTTCTAAGGTTTTCTTACTTGATTGAAAAATTAATTGTAAACATAAACTTGTTTGTTGATCAGGAATTGGTTGACCTCGATACTCATCTAACAAATTTACTTCTGATAAAAAGTTGGTTCCGTTAGCATATAATGTTTCTTGAATTTCTTTAAATGGTACATCTCTTTTAACAATAAAAGACAAATCTTTTATTATTTTTGGGTATGTTGAATATTCTTTATACAATACTAATTTTGTATTTTGAAGTTGATGGGCAATGACTTGCATATCAAATTCAAACAAATAAATTTCAGAAGAAAGACTTAATTGATTTGCTAATATTGGGTGAATTTGTCCAAAAACTCCTAGACTAACATTTTCTTCTAGGTATAACTCAGCACTTCTATAAGGATGAAAAATAGTTTCGTTATTTTTCGATAAAAAATTTTTCCAAGATGGTAATATATTTAATTGATTAAATAATTGTTCAATTTTACCTTTTGCTTCAAACCAGCCTAATTCCGTTGCAGTCGAAGACCATGCTAATTTTGTTTTTATACCCCCAAAAATACCTGCTACATATTCTTTCTCTTTAAAAATTTTTGCTTTATCAGTATTAAAAACATGACCATATTCAAACCCTTCTAGATAAACATTTTTTTGCTTCAAATTTTCCTGAACAGTTTTTATCAAATTCGGTAATAAACTTACTCTTAAATTTGAGTAATCTGATACCAATGGATTAATTAGTTGAATCTCATTTTTTAGAAATGTTTTTTCATTCACTAACGAGTAATGAATAAGTTCATTAAATCCTAAATTTAAAAGACAATTGGTAATTTTTTTCCGTGTTTTATAATTTACATCTTCATTTCCAATAGTTTTTATTTTAGGTAAGGAAGTTAAAAAATTATTAAATCCATGTAATCTCCCAATTTCTTCAATCAAATCAATCTCTCTTGTAATATCTGACGTTCTACAATGAGGAATTTTAACTTCCCAACTTAAATTAGTTTCATTCTTTTTAAATTCAAAATTTAACCTAGTAAGATAGTCAGTAATTAGTTGATAACTGATATACTGAATTTTAGACTCATTAGACTCATAAATTGGTCCTAATATTTCATTAATATTTTCATATTTTAATAGAATAGCTTCTGATAATGGTTCAACAATTTGATTACTTGTATGAAGCTTACAAATCAAATTTGGATTTGCTATTCTTAATAAAGAAATTAGTCTGTAAATGGATTCAATTAAATAAGTATTTTTTAATGATTTCTCATAACGAGCTGACCTATCTGTTCGTAAACCAAGTTTTCTTGATTGTTGCCGAATTTTAGCTGCGTTAAAAATACTTCCTTCAATTAACAATGAATTGGTAAGGTTTGAATATGCAAACTCTTGAGCTTCAATTAATCCTCCTATACCTATAGGTAATTCATTTGCATTAACTGTTAAAATAGAATCATCTAACTCATAAGTTAAATTGTTATTTGCTAAAATTTTTTGTTTTCTTTTCGCGGCTGAAATTGATAACGTAAAGTTTGAAGTTTGTAATTTTGAACAAATTTTATCAAAATCATAGAAACAGAAAGGATAACCTGTTTCTAATAATACATAATTTTGAAAATCCAATAGGTTATTTAATGGAACTATTCCAGAACTTAGAAGCTTTTGTGTTACCCATTTTGGTATAGCTATTTTTGAAAAATTTTCAATTTTTATTGCTAAAAGGGTTGAACAATTAGAGTCCGTTGTTATTGGTTGCGTTTTTAGGTCAATATATTTTTTCCAATTTGTTGGTTTTAGTAAATAGTCGGCAATTTTAATTGGTCTATTCACTAAGGCAGAAATTTCTTTCGAAAGACCTTGTATCGATAAACTATCTGATCGATTTGCAGTGGATGAAACTTCCAATGCAATCTGTTTTTGATTATTGATTTCTAAGTGGAAAATCTCTTCAACTTCAAAGCCTCCAAGTGTTAATTTTTCAATTAAAGACTCTAATTCAATGTTTTCAAGTTGTACTAATTCATTGATCCAGCTTATTGGTACTTGCATGTTTTAAACTACTATAAATTTTTGATTTAATTTGCTTTAGTAAAAACTAAACCATTTGATTCACCATATCTTTCCATAAATCTCATAAAACGATCCCATGATTCTGGCGTTTTCATTATATAAATGGATTCAATTGCTTGCGGTTTACCATTTACAAAGCGTGCATTCACATCACGAGTTTCTAGTGTTCCTTCTACATCAACTAAATACATCCCTGTAATTTCACCTTCTTTGGCTGTACTTTTATCTAAAATATTTGGATTTTTAAATCTAAAAGTTGCAGTTCCGGTGCTACCATCTCTTGAACGAGTTAATCTAATATCTGGCAATACTTTTTCATCAAGCCCTTTTATAAATTGAATTTTTGCTTCCATAATGTTATTTTTATCCAAGATCAGTAATTATAATAATAATTTTATCGTACTTTAATTATGCAAGTTCTGTAAATTAAAAACAACTTTTTCTTCTTTAAATTTCTCTAGTAGTTTAGGAAACTGGGGTGGCAGGATTCGAACCTACGAATGGCGGAGTCAAAGTCCACAGCCTTACCACTTGGCGACACCCCAAAGTATTCAAAATATAAGTAAACTGCAGCGTTTAAAATGTAATATTGGGCAAGAAGGGATTCGAACCCCTGACACCGTAGTTCGTAGCCACGTGCTCTAGTCCACTGAGCTACAAGCCCAAAATACAATTACTTAAAGATATAATACTAGAGACTTAAGATTTAGTAAAGTTAAAAAAAATTAATAAAATGTTATTTTAAACTTGCATAATTAATTATCGTTGAATTAGATTAATGTTTCAAACATTTTAAAATAAATATTTTACAAATACGTATTTTTAAACATGGCAAAAAAAATTTTATATCAAGATAATGCACGACGAGCTTTGGAACGTGGTATGGAAATCATGGTCGAAGCTGTTTCAGTTACATTAGGTCCAAAAGGTCGAAACGTAGTATTAGAAAAACCTTATGGCTCACCTCAAATAGTAAATGATGGTGTAACTATTGCTAAAGAAATTAAATTACCAGATCATATTGAAAATACAGGGGTTTCTTTAATTCGTCAAGCAGCTTCAAAAACAAATGATGTGGCAGGAGATGGAACAACAACAGCTACTGTTCTCGCTTATGCAATGGTAAAAGAAGGATTAAAAAACGTTGCAGCTGGTGCCAATCCAATTTCAATCAAATTAGGAATGGAAAAAGCCACTCAATATTTAGTTATTCAAATAAATGAATTTGCCCAACCGGTAGAAGATCTTCAATCAATCCAACAAGTAGCAACAATTTCTTCAGGAAATGATGAAGTAATTGGCTCATTAATTGCCGATGCAATTGAAAAAGTAGGAAAAGAAGGTGTAATCTCATTAGAAGAAGGAAAAGGAATTGTAACAGAACTAGAAATTACAGAAGGTATGAAACTAGAAAAAGGTTTTATTTCACCTTATTTTATAACAAATACCGAAAAAATGGAGGTTTCGTATGAAAATCCATATATCCTTTTAACAGATAAACGTATAACTTTAGTTCAACAAGATTTACTTCCTATTTTAGAACAGATCACAAAAACCAAACGCCCTCTTTTAATAATTGCGGAAGATGTTGAAAAAGAAGCATTAGCAACCTTAATTTTAAATAAATTACGTGGTATTATAAATGTTGTAGCGATTCGTGCTCCGGGGTTTGGAGAACTAAGAAAACAAATGTTAGAAGACATAGCAGTTTTAACAGGTGGAACAGTTATTACTAAAGATGCTGGATTAAGTTTAGATAATATTCAATTAAATTTATTAGGGCAAGCTCGTAGAATTATTATCGATAAAGATACAACAACAATTGTTTCAGACGGACAAACATTAGAAAAGATTAATATTCGGTGTGAACAGCTTAGAAAACAAATCAGTATTGCAGATACTGGATATGAAAAAGAAAAACTTCAAGATCGAATTGCTAAATTATCGGGTGGTATAGCTGTTATTCGTGTAGGTGCAGTTACCGAAACTGAAATGAAAGATAAAAAATTACGGTTAGAAGATGCGATTAATGCAACGCGAGCAGCTGTGGAAGAAGGGATTGTTCCTGGTGGCGGCGCAACATTTGCACATTTATCAGACAATTTAGTGACATGGGCTAAAAACAATTTAAAAGAAGATGAATTAATTGGAGCGATGATTATCTCAAGAGCAATCTTAGCACCTTTACGACGAATTGCAGAAAATGCTGGTATAAATGGTCCAGTTACTATTGAAAAAGTTCAGCAACAAGAATTTGAAATGGGTTATAATGCGGCAACCGATACATTTGTGAATATGTATGAAGAAGGGATTGTTGATCCTGCTAAAGTAACTCGTTCAGGCTTACAAAATGCTACTTCCATTGCAAGTATGATTTTAACAACTGAATGTATTATTGTTGATGATAATAAAGTTTCAAACGAATCTTAAGATTCGTTTGAAATTTCTGAAATATTATTATAAATCATTTAAATTTGCCATTGGATCTGACGTCGAATCATTATTCATCTTCGCACTAACAAGATCTTTCATAGATGTTTTTAAATCTTCTACTTTTATTTTTAAATTATCAAGATTATTATTTAAAACTTCTTTTCGAATATCTTCAATTAACTTCTTAATATTTTGTTGTTTATCATTAGAAATATTATCTTTGAATAAAGAAAGTTCTTTTTCAGCTTCAAAACATAATGCTTCGGCTTGGTTTTTTAAGTCAATATTTTCTCGTTTTTCTTTATCTGCCGTTGCAAATTTTTCTGCTTCAGCTAACATTTTTTCAACTTCATTTTCACTTAAATTAGAAGCACCTTGAATTGTTACTGATTGCTCAACACCAGTTTCTTTTTCTCGAGCTTTTACAGATAAAATGCCATCTACGTCAATATCAAATGTTACTTCAATTTGAGGTACACCACGATCTGCTGGCGGAATTCCATCTAAACGGAAATTTCCTAAACTTTTATTCCCAGCTACTAACTCACGTTCTCCTTGTAAAATATGAATTTCTACATTTGTTTGATTATCAACAGCAGTCGAAAACATTTCTGATTTTTTAACCGGAATTGTAGTATTTCGGGCAATAATTTTTGTCATAACACCACCAAGTGTTTCAACACCTAACGATAACGGTGTTACGTCTAATAGTAAAATATCTTTAATTTCACCAGCTAAAATACCTGCTTGAATAGCAGCGCCAATTGCAACAACTTCATCTGGATTTACTGATTGATTTGGTTTTTTACCCGTTAATGATTCAACTAATTTTTGAATTGCTGGAATTCGAGTTGAACCACCAACAAGTACAACTTCATTTATATCAGATTTATCAAGACGAGCATCTGTTAAAGATTTTTCAACTGGAATTTGACAACGATTGATTAAATTTTTGCATAAATTTTCAAAAACATCTCTCGTTAATTCTTTTTCAATATGTTTTGGACCTGATTTATCTGCTGTAATGAATGGCAAATGAATTGTAGTTTTTTCTACTGTTGATAATTCAATTTTTGCCTTTTCAGCAGCTTCAGTTAAACGTTGTAAAGCTTGAATATCATTCCCTAAATCAATACCTTCTTTATCTTTAAAATCGTTAATTAACCAATTTACAAGAACATTATCAAAATCATCACCACCTAAACTTGTGTCTCCAGCAGTAGATAAAACTTCAAAAATACCATCCCCAACTTCTAATATTGAAACATCAAAGGTACCGCCACCTAAATCAAAAACTAATATTGTTTCATTTTGTTTTTTATCTAAACCGTAAGCTAAAGAAGCAGCAGTTGGCTCATTAATAATTCGTAATACTTCGATGCCTGCAATTTTACCAGCATCCATTGTTGCTTGTCGTTGCGAGTCATTAAAATAAGCAGGAACAGTAATAACGGCTTGTGTTACTTCTTGTCCTAAGTAATTTGTGGCATCATTGATCAATTTCCGTAAAACTTGTGCTGAAAGTTCTTCTGGACTAAAATCTTTGTTTAAAGCCGGGCATTTGATCTTAATATTATCATTTTGATCTTTACTTACCTTATAAGGTAATTTCTTTGATTCTTCAGCAATTTCTCCTTCTTTTGATCCAATAAACCTTTTAACTGAAAAAAATGTATTTTCAGGGTTAATAACAGCTTGTCGTTTTGCAATCTGACCTACTAGTAATTCTTCTTTTTTAGTATATGCAACAATTGAAGGCGTTGTTCTTAATCCTTCAGCATTAACAATAACGCTTGGTTGACCTCCTTCAATTGCAGCAACTACAGAGTTTGTCGTCCCTAAATCAATTCCTACAACTTTTGTCATCTTTTGTTTTTAATAATTAAAATCTTTTAAATATTATTATAAATAATTAATAAACATAACATTACACTTATTAATCCGTACTAAATTTAAATTTATTAATAATATAGTAAATATATCCTATCTGGACAAAATCAAGCATTTTTTTTACACTGTTAAAAACAATAAACTAATTAAAATTGGTTTATTTTAGACCATACGAATTAAAAAGCACAGGTAATAAGAATAGAATAAATTTGGAGAAATATAATGGGTATAGGTTTATTAGGAAATAAAATTGGAATGACTCAAATTTTTGATGAGGTTGGAAATATTATTCCAGTTACAATTTTAAAAGTTGGACCGTGTGTGGTTACACAAATCAAAACTAAGTCAAAAGATGGATATGATTCAATTCAAATTGGTTATGGTAATGTCTCAAGCAAATCATTAACTCAGCCTGAGTTAGGTCATCTACAAAAATCAAAAATTCAACCTTTAAAATATTTAAAAGAATTTAGAATAAATGAAGAGTCTAAATTTGAGATTGGGCAAGTTTTAAATGTTAATTCATTTTCACCAGGTCAATTTATAAATGTTCGAGGGAAAAGCATTGGGAAAGGTTTCTCTGGCCTTCAAAAACGTTATAATTTTACTCGAGGTCCTATGTCACATGGTTCGAAAAATCATAGAGCCCCCGGTTCAATTGGGATGGGAACAACTCCTGGTCGTGTTTTACCTGGTAAAAAAATGGCTGGTCATGTCGGAGATAAAATTACAACAATTACCAAACTTAAGGTTATTCAGATAAATTTAGAAGAAAATATTTTAGTTATAAAAGGATCTGTTCCAGGAAAACCTGGTAATTTATTAAGTATTGTTCCTTTTTCCTAAATTAACTGAAAGTCTAAAATAAATATATATTAAAAGAAAAATGACTGTTCAAAAATATATAACATATATTCCATTAGATATAAATGGAAAACAATTAGATTCTAAGCATGAATTACAATTAAAAGTTTTAGAAAGTTCGGGAAATTATTTATTACATAAAGATCTTTTAAGACATGTTAATTCACAAAACCAAGGCACTGTTTCAACAAAAACACGAAGCGAAGTTCGAGGTGGTGGCCGTAAGCCATGGCGTCAAAAAGGTACTGGGAGAGCAAGAGCCGGTTCAAACCGTTCACCGTTATGGAAAGGTGGTGGTGTAACCTTTGGTCCAAAACCAAAAACTACTTCTTTAAAATTAAATAAAAAAGAACGTCGTATCGCTTTACAAACTCTTCTTTATAATAAAAAAAACAATATTTTATTGATTGAAAACTTAGAAAATCAAATTCCAGATTCAAAAACAAAAACGTTTTTAAAAATTTGTAAAGAATGCTCAGTTAATTTAGAGCAAAAGGTATTAGTCATTGTTTCAAAAAAAACTGACTCTTTAAAATTATCTACACAAAATCTTCAAAATGTTGAATTAATTTCTGCAGCAAATTTAAATACATTTAGTTTACTAAAAGCCAAGCAAATTATCTTAACACCATCGGCAATAAAGGATATAAAGGAGATTTATTGTGATTAATACATCAGAGTTTTCTCGTAGTAGTGCACAAATTATTAAATACCCTATTATCACTGATAAAGGAACACGACTTTTAGAAAATAATAAGTATAGTTTTATAGTTGATCGCTATTCTAATAAATTGAATATTAAAGCTGCGATTGAATTTTTATTTAATGTCAAAGTTATAAAAGTTAACACATGCCGTTTACCACGTAAAAAAAAACGTGTAGGCAAATTTATTGGTTGGAAACCTCAAAATAAAAAAGCAATTGTAACTTTATCTGAAGGTGATGTAATCAACTTATTTACAGATAGTTAAAAAATAAAGAAATAAATAATTCAGATGACTATTCGTTTTTATAAATCATATACTCCAGGTACACGTAATCGTGCGTTATCCGCATTTAGTGAGATTACAAAATTCAAACCAGAAAAAAGCTTACTTAAAAATAATCATCGCAGTAAAGGTCGAAATAACAGGGGTATAATCACGATTCGTCATCGCGGCGGTGGACATAAAAGATTATATCGTTTAATTGATTTTAAACGAAATAAATACGGAGTTGAAGGAATCGTAGCCGCTATTGAATATGATCCAAATCGAAATGCTCGAATTGCATTAATTAATTATTTAGATGGTGAAAAACGCTATATTTTAGAACCAAAAAATCTAAATGTAGGGGATCGAATTCTTTCTGGCTCTGGTTCAGCATTAAATATTGGTAATACTTTACCTCTGTCTGAGATTCCACTTGGCATGTCAGTTCATAATATTGAATTAATTCCAAATCGAGGTGGCCAAATTGTCCGAGCTGCTGGAACATCTGCAAAAATTTTAGCAAAAGAAGGTGATTACATTACCTTAAGATTACCATCGAAAGAAATTCGATTAGTTCGAAAAGAATGTTCTGCAACGATTGGTGAAATTAGTAATAATGATGCGTTTTTAGTTCAAAGTGGAAAGGCAGGTCGAACTCGTTGGTTAGGGAAACGTCCAACTGTTCGAGGATCGGTAATGAATCCATGTGATCATCCACACGGTGGTGGGGAAGGAAGAGCCCCAATTGGACGAACTCGTCCATTAACACCATGGGGTAAACCTGCATTAGGCATGAAGACAAGAAACCGAAAAAAATTAAGTAGTGCGTATATTTTACGTCGCCGTTCTTAGAAATTAGTTTAACAATTTTAAAAATTAAGAAAAATATTTTCAAGATGCCAAGATCATTAAAAAAAAGTCCGTTTGTTGCTTATTCCTTATTAAAAAAAATTAATAAATTAAGCAAAGCTGGTAAAAAAGATACAATCACAACTTGGTCTAGAGCTTCAACTATATTGCCTAGTATGATAGGATTTACGATTGCAGTATATAACGGAAAACAACATGTACCCGTTTTTGTATCTGATCAATTAGTTGGTCATAAATTAGGCGAATTTGTTTCAACACGAAATTTCAAGACGCACATTAAAGCTGATCGAAAAACAAAACGTTAAAAAATTCCGTAATGAATCAAATTTTATATGAAAATAGATGTAAATGTAATGAAGAATTTTCACTAACGAAAAAACGAAAATCAAACACTAGAAGTGAAGGGAAACCATTACAGTACCCTAAACCTAAAGAAATTACATCAAAAACATTTCAAATTGAATATCACGAAAATTTATCTTCGACAGCAAAATTTCTTTTAAACAGCTTTCAAAATAAATATATTTATTATGCTATTGACGATATTTTATATTCATTAAAAGCAAATCCAATAGAACGAGATAATTTGTTAGCTGTTTTATATTCTCCTATCATTTCATTACAAAACGACTTTTTGATTAACTTTTTTGATATTTGGATACGTGATATTTACATATCTGAAATCTCAAAAACAAATAAATTTTTAAACCAAGATTCTGAAACCTTAAAAAAAGTTAATTATATTACTATTAAGCTTTTTTATAAAACTAAAGTTCCAATTAAAAAACAAGAATCGCTTTGGTAATTTTTAAGCTTAACGGCTTTTAAAGTTGTTAACTTAATGATCCAAATTAAATTTGTTAAGAAAATCAAATTCAAAAATGTGTAATTTATTGAAATTTCTTTCATTCGTTTTGTAGAAATTTACCCTTTGTATGAAATAATCCATATTAGGAACAATTACTTATGTCAAACACTCAATCAGTCAAAGCAGTAGCGAAATATATTCGCATGTCACCATTTAAAATAAGACGAGTTCTAGATCAAATTAGAGGTCGTTCATACCAAGAAGCATTAATGATTTTAGAATTTTTACCTTATGATGCTGGTGGACCTATTTGGCAAGTTATTCATTCAGCCGCAGCAAACGCTAAGCATAATTACGGGTTAGATAAAAAAAAATTAATTATTGATACCATTTTTGCTGATGAAGGCCCAAAATTAAAAAGAATCCGTCCGCGTGCCCAAGGAAGAGCATATAAAATCTTAAAACCAACTTGTCATATAACAGTTATTGTGAAAGCAATAAGTTAAAAAATAAAAAATAAATTTGATTTTTAAATTAAAAGGATTAACTCTATGGGTCAAAAAACACATCCTTTAGGATTTAGATTAGGTACTACACAAGAACACAAATCTATATGGTATTCTAATTTTAATCAGTATGCTAAAATTTTAAAAGAGGATGACACTATTCGAACATATATTAAAACAATTTCAAAAGCAAAAAGTATTGCTAATGTTAAAATAAATCGAAATGGATTAAATGATCAAATTCAATTAAATATTGAAACCGGAAAACCTGGCATACTAGTAGGTGATCTTGGTGTTGGTCTTGAAACGTTACTTAGTAGTGTTAAAAAATTATTGCCAGCAAATCGACAACTTACAATTAATGTTTTTGAAGTTGAAAAAGTTGATTTAGACGCCTCTCTACTAGCTGATTTAGTTGCAGAACAATTAGAAAAAAGGGTTGCCTTTAGACGAGCTATTAGAGAAGCGTTGCAAAGAGCTCAAAAACAAAATGTAAATGGAATTAAAATTCAAGTTTCAGGTCGTTTAAATGGTGCTGAAATTGCACGAAGTGAATGGATTCGAGAAGGACGCGTTCCTTTACAAACCTTACGTGCAGATATTGATTACGCTACCCAAGAAGCTAATACAATTTATGGGGTTTTAGGTATTAAAGTCTGGCTATTTAAGAGTGAAATTTTATCTAAATAAAAATTTTTAATATATTCAAAAAATTGTATTTTTATTAAATTAATTTGTTATGCTAAGTCCAAAAAGAACAAAATATAGAAAATATCATCGCGGACGTATGAGAGGGACAAAAACTCGGGGAAATGAGATTTGTTTCGGAAAATTTGGGTTACAAGCCCTAGAACCGACTTGGATTACTTCACGTCAAATTGAAGCATCACGTCGAACAATTACAAGATATACAAAACGTGGGGCTTCATTATGGATTAGAATTTTCCCTGATAAAACGGTTACTGCTAGAGCAGCAGAATCTAGAATGGGTTCAGGTAAAGGTTCTGTAGATTATTGGGTAGCAGTTGTAAAACCAGGAACAATTATTTTTGAAATTAGTGCAATTCCTGAAGAAGTCGCTAGAGCGGCATTTAATTTAGCAGCGTATAAACTACCAATCAAAACAAAATTTATTATTAAAGATAATATTAATTAAAAAATATGGGTTTACCTAAGTTTACTGATATTATTTCACTTTCAAATAGCGAAATTTCTAAAGCAATTATTGAGACTGAAAACCAATTATTTAATCTTCGTTTTAAAAAGGCAACTCGTCAAAGTTTTAAGTCACACGAAATAACAACTGCGAAACGCCGTTTAGCACAATTAAAAACACTTTTAACTTCAAGACTACAAAATTTTGAACAAAAAGACGATAAGTTAGCCATAAATTAATCTTAAATGGCACAAAAATACGATCAAATCTAAAAGTAAGGAATTTTATATGCCTGTAAAGCAAGAAATTGGTATTGTTGTGAGTAATAAAATGCAAAAAACAATTGTTGTAAAAGTAGAAAATCGATATCCACATCCTATGTATTCAAAAACAATCATCAAAACTAAAAAATATTTAGCTCATGATGAATCCGAGGAGTGTAATATTGGAGATCAAGTAATTCTTGAAGAATGTCGTCCACTAAGTAAAAGAAAACGTTGGAAACTAATCCAAATTATTTCAAAATCATCGTTATTAAGTTAAACGCTATTTTATGATTTATCCTCAAACAATATTAACAGTAGCCGATAATACGGGTGCTAAAAAAGTTATGTGTATTAGAGTATTAGGTGGAAACAAAAAATATGCAAAAATCGGTGATACTATTATTGCCGTCGTAAAAGAAGCGACACCTAACATGCCAGTAAAACGATCAGATGTGATAAGAGCAGTTGTTGTACGAACAACAAAAAGTATTCGTCGTCAAGATGGAATGTATATTAGATTTGATGATAATGCAGTTGTAGTCGTAAATATGGATAATAATCCTCGTGGAACGCGAGTTTTTGGACCTGTAGCTCGTGAAATACGTGATAAAAATTATTCAAAAATTGTCTCATTAGCACCGGAGGTTTTATAAATGCAAAAGAAAAAAAAAGTCCATGTCAAAATAGGAGATAATGTACAGGTGCTTTCAGGTTTCCATAAAAATGAAATTGGTGAAGTTCTTAAAATTAGTCAAAAAACAGGAAAATTATTAATTAAAGGGATTAATTTTAAGTTTAAACACATCAAACCAAAAAATGAAAATGAAATTGGTGAAATAAAACAAATTGAAGCGCCGATTCATCATTCAAATGTTAAATTAAATTTAAACAAAGTATCGTAATATGCTAAACCAAAACTCGTTAGAAGAGATTGCTGAAATCCATAATTTAATTGGCGATATAAGAAAAGAGTATGAAAAAGGTATTAAGCCAATTTTACTAAAAAATAGCCCTAAATTATTTAGTAATCCACATAGTATTCCAAAATTAAAAAAAATTCAAATTAACCGTGGACTTGGGTTATCAGCTCAAAACACTAATATTCTAAAAAAAAATATTGAAGAATTTGAAAAAATTGCTGGTCAAAAACCAATTATTGCAAAATCAAAAAAAGCAATTGCTGGATTTAAAATACGAGAAAATATGGAATTGGGTATAAGTGTAACATTGCGCGGTGAAAAAATGTATGCATTTTTAACGAAATTATTATTTTTCACATTTGCTCAAATTCGTGATTTTCGTGGTTTATCTTTACGAAGTTTTGATAAAGCCGGTAATTATACATTAGGTTTAAAAGAACAGTTAATTTTTCCGGAGATTGATTATGAAGACGTAGAGCAAGTTTATGGTACTACAATTACGATTGTATTAGAGCATTGCTCACCAAAATACAGATCAAAATCAATTGATCGAATTTTAAATGGCATGATTTTATTTAAGTTTTTAAGATTCCCATTAAATGATTGTGGATATTATGACAAATATGAATCTTTTTCAGAAATTAATCGTACTTGGGATAAGAAACGACATTTAAAGAGAAAAAGATGGTCACAAGAATAAAAATTAAATACAGTCTATAAGGAGTTAATTGTGGTAACAGACACTATCGCAGATATGTTAACAAGAATCAGAAATGCTCATATGGTAAAGCACCAAATCGTTCAAATTCCTTCTACTAAAATGTCTGCAGCAATTGCAGGAATTTTAAAAGAAGAAGGTTATATTGAAAATTTTGAATATTATCTAGAAAACGATAAAAAATATCTTTTAATATCTTTAAAATATATTGGACAATCAAGAAAACCAGTTATTTCAAAAATTAAAAGAGTGAGTAAACCAGGATTACGAGTTTATTCAAATTCCAAAGAATTACCAAGAGTTTTAGAGAATTTAGGTATTGCAATTATTTCTACTTCACAAGGAGTAATGACAAATCTAAATGCGAAAAAACTTGGTATCGGCGGTGAAGTTTTATTTTATATTTGGTAAATATTAGGAGATAGAAAAATGTCACGTATAGGCAAATTGCCCATTACTATACCAGAGAATGTAGAGGTTAAATATCAAGATTCAACAATTACTATTAAAGGACAATTTGGTACTTTAATAACTGAACTACCAGATTTAGTTATTATTGTTCAAGAAAATAATAATTTAAAAGTAAAGTTAAAAGAAGAGACAAAAAAAGTTCGTGCACTTCATGGTTTGTATCGAACATTAATTAATAATATGGTAATAGGAGTCTCGAAACAATTTAATTTAACTTTAGTGTTAAAAGGGGTTGGATATCGGGCAGTTGTTCAAGGGAGTGAAATAGTCCTAAGTCTAGGGTATAGTCATCCAGTTAAAATTGAAATACCGAAACAGATCTCAGTTGAAGTTATTCAAAATACAACTGTAAATTTGAAATCATGTGACAAAGAATTATTAGGTTTATTTGCCTCAAATATTCGAGCATGGAGACAACCAGAACCTTATAAAGGAAAAGGTATTTTGTATAAAGGTGAGCAAATTCTACGTAAGGCTGGTAAGTCTTCTAAAAAATAATATATTAATTAAGAAAACGTTTTCTTAATTAATAGCCAACCTATAATATTTTCACAGTTTTAAAAAATTAAAAATTATAATTATGAAATTTTCAAAACGAACTTTATTAAAGTTGAAAAATAAAAATAAAAAACTAAAACCCAATAAATATAAAAAATTAAAACGTGAATCTTTACGTGGTAGAATTAAAGGAACAATGGAACGACCACGACTATCAGTTTATCGTTCAAATGAAAACATTTATGCTCAAATTATTGATGACAGTAATTCGAAAACTCTAATTGCTTGTTCAACTTTAGATCGATCAATTAAACTTGCTCTTTCAACGGGACGAACTTGTGATGCATCAAGATTAATGGGTGAAAAACTGGCTGAATTAAGTTTAAAACAAAATATTACAAAGATTGTTTTTGATCGAGGGCCTTATTTGTATCATGGTCGAGTTAAAGCATTGGCTGATGGCGCAAGAGCCGGTGGTTTAAAATTTTAAATTCAGATTTGTTATTAAATATATAAGTTAAATATCTTCTATGACTAGCGATTTAAAAAAAATAAATAAATTAAAACCCAATTCTCGACGCAAGCAAAATATACAAGAACCGAAATTGGTTGAACGATTAATAAAAATTAGTCGAGTTTCAAAAGTAACAAAAGGTGGTAAAAAATTAAGTTTTCGAGCAATTGTGGCAGTGGGTGATGAAAATGGACAAGTTGGTGTTGGAGTGGCAAAAGCCGACGATGTTGTAAATGCATTTAAAAAAGCAAAAACAGATGGTCGTAAAAATTTAATTAAACTTCCAATTACTAAATCTTTTAGTATACCCCATAATTCCGTTGGTACTTTTGGAGCTTGCGAAGTAATTATGAGGCCTGCTATGGAAGGTTCGGGGGTTATTGCAGGGGGTGCTATTCGGATCGTGTTAGAAGTAGCAGGGGTTAAAAATGTAATTGCTAAACAATTAGGATCAAATAATTTATTAAACAATGCACGGGCTGCAATTGTTGCATTAGAAAATTTAACTACAAAATCACAAATTATGAAAAAACGTGATTTAGATTTAAAATAAAAAATTACTTATAAATTAAAAATTCGAGTTGTGAAAATTAATAAAGAAATTCGAGATATTATTCTTAAACGATTGTTAGTAACTCTCGGAGTATTGTTGTTTGTTAGAAGCGGAACTTTTCTTCCGGTTCCAGGTATTAATCATAGTGATTTAGCATTTTATATTCAAAATCATTCAGTTACTCGAAGTTTAGTAAGTACATTTTCAGGAAACGATACTTTTGTTATTGGACTGTTTACTTTAAATATATTTCCATATATTAACGCATCAATTTTAGTTCAATTAATCCTTGGATTTTCACCTCAACTTTCAAAACTGCAAAAAGAAGGAGATCTTGAAGGACGACGAACAATTAATCGATTAACCCGATTTATAACTTTAATTTTTGCCATTATTCAAAGTGTGAGTCTATCATTATATCTAAAACAAATTTTATTTGATTGGAGTTATAACTTAGCTTTTGAAATAGTTGTTTTTTTAACTACCGGTGCTATGATAGTCTTGTGGTTAGGTGAATTGATTACCGACTATGGTTTAGGAAACGGTGCCTCACTTCTTATTTATACAAACATTATTTCAAACTTACCAAATCTTACAAAAACGATATTTTTAGAAAATAGTGCGAATCTTACAATTTTTTCTGGAATTGGAATTGCATTATTAATTTTTGGATCATTATATGGAATTGTCTTTTTACAAGAAGGAGTTCGAATTATTCCATTAATTTCGTCAAAACAGTTAAACCAATCTTCATTACAAGATTCAGTAACAAGCAATAATTATATTCCTTTAAGGTTTAATCAAGCTGGTGTAATGCCGATTATTTTAACTACAACTATATTAGTAGTACCAAATTATATTAATAACTTAGGATTATTTCCAAGAATTGATTTTCCAATAAATTTAGAATTTTTTAAATTTATTTATTGGATTGGGTATTTTGGCTTAATTCTCGCATTTAGTTCATTTTATTCAACAATTGTTTTAAATCCTAAAGATATTTCTGATCAATTACAAAAAATGGCTGTAACAATTCCTGGAGTTAGACCGGGAGTCCAAACAACATTTTATTTAAAACAAGTAATGAAAAGAATAACATTAGTAGGAGCAACGATGCTAGCTACTTTAGCAACAATACCAAATTTCATAGAATCAACTTTAAATCTTACAAGTTTAAATGGATTAAGTACCACTTCATTGTTAATCTTAGCTGGGGTTGTATTAGACTTAGTTCGTGAAGTGAAAAATATTTACTACTCGAACATTTATAACAATATGTATCAATAAACTAAAAATTATTATTTAAATTTTATATGAAAGTTCGTCCATCAGTAAAAAAAATGTGTGATAAATGTCGAGTAATTAAAAGACACGGTAAAGTTATGGTAATTTGTCCCAACCCTAAACATAAACAACGTCAAGGATAATATTTTAAAGGAGTTAAAAAATGGTCAGATTAGTTGGTGTTGATTTACCCCGAAACAAAAAAATTACATATGCACTTACATATATACATGGCGTTGGTCTTACCTCTGCCAAAAGAATTGTTGAATTAGCCAAAGTTAACCCCGAAACAAGAGCTAGCGATTTAACTACAGAAGAAACCATTGCTTTACGTCAAACTATAGAAGAAAATGGTTTTAAATTAGAAGGTGATTTAAGAAGATTTCATGGTTTAAACATTAAACGTTTAAGTGAAATTAATTGCCACCGAGGTAAAAGACACAGAGCCAATTTACCTGTTAGAGGGCAACGAACTCGAACAAATGCACGCTCAAGACGAGGGACTAAAAAAACTGTTACCGGTAAGAAAAAATAAGTCTAAATTAGTCTATTAAATTTATTTAAAAATTTTATATGGCACAACCAACAAAAAAAACTATTACTAAAAAAGATAAAAAGAGTTTTACAAACGGTGTTGTTCACATTCAATCAACATTTAACAACACAATTGTAACTATTACTAATTTAACAGGCGATACTGTTTCTTGGGCTTCAGCTGGAAGTTCAGGATTTAAAGGTGCTCGAAAAAGTACCCCTTTTGCTGCTCAAACAGCCGCTGAAAAAGCTGCATTGGAAGCATTAAACAGTGGTATGAAAAAAGTTGAAATCTTAGTGAAAGGACAAGGATCAGGACGTGAAACAGCCATTCGAGCGATTGAAGGAGCAGGATTTGATATTTCGTCAATTCAGGATATAACTTCAGTTCCACATAATGGATGTCGACCTCCAAAACGACGTCGAGTTTAGAAGCTCTATTTATAATAAATTTAATTATGAATAACATTTCTATTAAGTGTCTTAAATCAGAAAAAATACAATCAGGTGCTTGTTATGGACAATTTGTATTAAATTCGTTACGACCTGGTCAAGGTATAACAATTGGTAATCAGTTAAGGCGAGTTCTTTTAGGTGATTTAGGAGGTGTAGCCATTTCGGGCGTTAGAATTGCCGGTATAACACATGAATTCTCAACAATTCCAGGCGTTCGCGAAGATATTTTAGAAATTTTGTTAAATCTAAAAGGTATTGTTTTAAAAAGTAAAACCAAAGAGACTCAATTTGGGAGACTAAAAGTTCAAGGACCTTGTGTTGTCACATCTGATTTAATTCAATTGCCTTCCGATTTAGAGATTATAAATCCAAATCACTATATTGCAACCATTGCTACAACAAATATCCTTGAGATTGAATTTAAATTTGAATATGGGACTGGTTATAAGTTATCAAATCAAGTATTTTCTGAGGAAAATGATAACTATTTACAATTGGATACAATTTTTATGCCAGTCCAAAAAGTAGATTTTAAAATAGAAAATGTTTATGATACTGCAAATAATATTAGTGAAAGATTATTATTAGATATTTGGACTAATGGTAGTCTTTCCCCAAATGAATCTCTTGAATCTGCAGCTCAAATTATTATTGACTTATTTTTATTATTACTAGACAATAAACCGACAATCGATAAAAATCAATTAAATCCTAAAAACCAATCGGTTAGTATTGAACCTTATACTAATATCGCCATTGAAGAATTACAATTGTCTGTTCGAGCTTATAATTGCTTAAAAAAAGCTCAAATCAATACTGTTGGTGATTTATTACAATATTCTCCAGAAAAATTACAAGAACTTAAAAATTTTGGCCGGAAATCATCAGATGAAGTCTTTTCTACATTGAAAAATAAACTAGGGATTATTTTGAAATAAGAAATAATTTTATATGTGATTTTGAATTAATCGATATTACTAATTATTTAGTTTCAAACACTCATGAACTCATTTAATAAAACATTTTTACCAAACCACAATTATAAAAACCGAAATTGGTTTATCATTGACTGTAAAGGTCAAAAATTAGGTCGACTTGCGACAATAATTGCTTCATTATTAAAAGGAAAAGGAAAACCCTCTTATTATCCCTCAATAGATTTAGGTGATTCTATTATTTTAATAAACGCGGATTCAATTATAGTCGACAAAGACAAAAAACATTATATTGTTTCGAATCCGGGAAGACCTGGACATGCTTTAAAAATTAAAAAAGTTTCCGACTGTCTCCCAAAATTTACTATTGAGAGAGCAGTAAAAGGTATGCTATCAGAAACTGAAAAAAAACGATTAATGGGACGATTAAGAATTTATAATGATACAAATCATTCTCATCAAGCTCAAAACCCAATCGAAATTAACGTTTCTGATTTTTTAATAAAACGTTAAAAACATAATTCTATATACATTTTAAAACTTTAGGAATTCTAAAATGGAACTAATTTTTCAAAAAAATAGTATTGGCCTTGGAAAACGAAAAAAATCAATTGCTCGAGTTTTTTTAATACCCGGAGAAGGTAATCTACTTATTAATAAAATTTCTGGTAATAAATATTTGCAATATAATGAGACGTATTTAGCTACTGTTTGGGCTCCGTTAGAAAAATTAAATTTAGAAAAGCAATTTAATATTGTTGCTTTAGTTAATGGTGGTGGTCTTACAGGACAAGCAGACGCTATCAGATTAGGAGTTTCTAGATTACTATGTAAAATGGACACGGAAAATAGAAAAATATTAAAGCCATTCGGGTATTTAAGCCGTGATCCAAGAATCAAAGAACGAAAAAAATATGGTTTAAAAAAAGCAAGAAAAGCACCGCAATATTCAAAACGTTAGTATTCTATTTGTTGAAAGAGGATAAAAATATGCCAAAAATTAATATACACCCTAAGTGGTCTGAAAAAACACCTGTTTTATGTGATGGAAAACCTCTTTGCTTTATTGGTTCTACAAAACGTGAATTACAAGTAGATACTTGGTTAGCAAACCACCCTTTTTACACAAATTCACAAGTTATAACTGATAGTGAAGGTCGAGTAGAGAAATTTATGAAAAAATATGGACTAGATAAAACTGGTCAATAATTAAATATTTTATTTAAAGATAATTAGAAATTTTATGCCAACAATTCAACAATTAGTTCGATCACGACGTCGACAAATTAAAAAGAAAACGAAATCTCCTGCACTTGTTAATTGTCCTCAAAGACGAGGTGTCTGTACAAGGGTTTATACAACAACACCTAAAAAACCAAACTCTGCAATTCGAAAAGTAGCACGTGTAAGATTAACGTCTGGCTTTGAAGTTACTGCTTATATCCCAGGTATCGGGCATAATTTACAAGAACACTCAGTTGTTCTAATTCGTGGTGGTCGAGTTAAAGATTTACCTGGTGTTCGATACCATATTATTAGAGGCGCGTTAGATACAGGTGGTGTGAAAAATAGAACTCAAGGACGTTCAAAATATGGTGTTAAAAAACCAAAATCTGACAAATAAAAATTATTAATAATTTAAATTACACTTAAACATTAATTATATTATGTCTCGTAGAAATATTTCAAAGAAACGTTTTCCACAAACTGACGAAATTTATAATAGTTATTTAGTTAGTTTATTAATTACAAGAATTTTAAAATCTGGTAAAAAAACAATTGCCAAAAAAATTGTTTACCAAGCATTTGATATTATTAAAAAAAAAACAAACGAAGATCCACTACGCATTTATGAAAAAGCCGTTCGAAATGCAAGTCCAATAGTTGAAGTTAAAGCTAGACGGGTAGGTGGATCAACTTATCAAGTTCCAATTGAGGTTAGTGGTTTTAGAGCAACAAATTTATCTTTACGTTGGATTATAAGATATGCTGATCAAAGGGTTGGAAGAAGTATGTCGATTAAATTAGCTAATGAAATTATTGACACTGCTAACGATATAGGTAATACTATTAAAAAGAAAGAGGAAACTCATAAAATGGCAGAAGCTAATAAAGCATTCGCTCATTTTAGATATTAACGTAAATAAATCACTAACTCTCGCTAAAAGCCTATTTATACTATATACCACTAGTATTTAATAAAACAGAGTTTAAGAACTTAGCAAGAAACTAAGTTTTTTCAACAAAATAACTCCTTTTTATTCTAATTTCCTAATTATTATTTTTCAATATTTACTTTTCCTTTTTACTTTTAAAAGTAAAAGTAAATAAACTGATGAAGTCGAGACTGCTTGTAAATTAGTATTTTTAGCAAGCTTTAGAAATCAATTTTAAAATACTTACCAACTATAATTTTATAAACAAATCTAAAGAAATTTTCTAATGGCACGTGAAAAATTTGAACGTACAAAACCGCATGTTAATATTGGTACTATTGGTCACGTAGATCATGGTAAAACAACTCTAACTGCAGCGATTACAGCAACTTTAGCTCTAGAAGGAAACTCACAAGCTAAAGCATATGAAGATATTGACGGAGCGCCTGAAGAGCGTGCACGTGGGATTACTATTAATACCGCGCATGTTGAATATGAAACTGAGGCACGTCATTACGCACACGTAGACTGTCCGGGTCATGCTGATTATGTAAAAAATATGATTACAGGTGCAGCACAAATGGATGGTGCCATTTTAGTAGTTTCAGCTGCAGATGGTCCAATGCCGCAAACACGTGAACATATTTTATTATCAAAACAAGTAGGCGTACCAGATATTGTTGTCTTTTTAAATAAAGAAGATCAAGTAGATGATAGTGAACTGTTAGAATTAGTAGAATTAGAAGTTCGCGAGTTACTTTCAGCTTACGATTTCCCAGGAGACGATATTCCTATTTGTCCTGGTTCGGCTTTACAAGCAATTGAAGCAATTACATCAAACCCTGATATGAAACGTGGTGATAACCCGTGGGTTGATAAAATTTTTGCATTAATGGATGCTGTTGATGCATATATTCCAACTCCTGTGCGTGACATTGAAAAAACATTCTTAATGTCAATTGAAGATGTCTTCACAATTACAGGACGTGGTACAGTAGCAACTGGTCGTATTGAACGTGGAATTGTAAAAATTGGTGATAACGTGGAGATTGTTGGTGTTACTAAGACACGATCAACAACTATTACTGGTATTGAAATGTTCCAAAAAACATTAGACGAAGGATTTGCTGGTGATAACGTTGGTATATTATTACGAGGTATTACTCGTGATGACATTGAGCGTGGTATGGTATTAGCAAAGCCGGGTACAATTACTCCTCATACAAGTTTTGAATCAGAAGTTTATGTATTAACAAAAAACGAAGGTGGTCGTCATACACCATTCTTTACAGGTTATAGACCACAATTTTATGTACGAACAACTGATGTAACCGGTTCAATTACAAAATTTACAGCTGACGATGGTACAGAAGTTGAAATGGTAATGCCAGGGGACCGTATTAAAATGACGGCTGAATTCATTTACCCTGTAGCAATTGAAGAAGGTATGCGATTTGCAATTCGTGAAGGTGGACGCACGATCGGTGCAGGAGTAGTTTCGAAAATTGTTAAATAATAAAAAATTTTTATGGATATAACAACGAATGCAAAAATTCGTGTAAGGTTGGAATCGTTTAACCATGAACTTTTAGTTTCTTCATGTCAAAAAATTGTAAAAATTTTACAAAATACTCCTTTAAATTCGATTGGAGTTGTTACATTACCGACTTGTAAACGTATTTATTGCGTATTAAGATCACCGCACGTTGATAAAGATTCAAGAGAACATTTTGAAATTCGAGTTCATAAAAGAATTTTAGAAATTTATTACGACTCAGAGGTTCCAATTTTTGATATATTATCAGAATCTGATTTACCTGCAGGGGTATTTTATCGGATTTGTTTATCTTAAGTATTAATACTTAAGATAAACTCTCATTTTTTTTAATTTGATTTACATTCTATTTTTAAGTTAAAGAAGAAACTAAATTACAAGATTTTTCAAATCATAGCAATTATAAAAAAGAATTGTAATCTTTACTCTAGATTTTTGGAAAATAAAAAACAAAATATTATTTTTTAAAAATATAATGGGAACGGAGGGACTTGAACCCTCACGCCTATCACTAGGCAACGGATTTTAAGTCCGTCGTGTCTACCATTCCACCACATTCCCAATAAGTTTTCTATAGACTATAAAATAGTGAAAAATAAGTTTAAAAACAATACTATAGTTTAAATTTTATAAGGCGGCACCCAGATTCGAACTGGGGATAGAGGATTTGCAATCCACTGCCTTACCACTTGGCCATACCGCCATATTTATTTATTTTTTAGTTGTTCACATAATTATAGTACATTATAACCCAATTTCACAAAAAAATTCCGATTTGAATTAATGTATAATACAAAACAAAGTGAATAGAATCAACACTCTTCAAATTTTTAAAAATCGATGTTTGAGAAATTTACTGAAGGCGCCATAAAAGTTATAATGCTTTCACAAGAAGAAGCTCGCCGTATGGGCCATAATTTTGTGGGAACTGAACAGCTTTTATTAGGTGTTATCGGACAAAGACATGGAATTGGAGCAAGAGCTCTGAAAAAACTAAAAGTTACATTAAAAAAAGCTCGTAAAGAAATAGAATTATACATCGGCCGGGGTACCGGCTTCGTAGCGTCAGAAATTCCATTTACTCCAAGAGCAAAACGAGTGTTAGAAATGGCAGTTCATGAAGGTAAAGACTTAGGTCAAAACTTCGTTGGAACTGAACACATTTTATTAGCACTTATTGCAGAATCTGATGGTGTAGCAATGAGAACGTTAGATAAATTAAACGTAGATATCCATAAATTACGAAATTTAATTTTAACCTATATCGAAGAAACACAAGAAGAAATTTTACGCCCGTTAACACAAGCGGAAAAATTCTTATTAGAACGAGAAAAGAAAGGTAGTCCAACACCAACTTTAGATGAATATGCAGAAAACGTAACCAAAGAAGCTATTGATGGTAATTTAGATCCAGTAATTGGTCGTGAAAAAGAAATTGATGATGTTATCGCTGTTTTAGCAAGAAGAACAAAAAATAATCCCGTTCTTATTGGTGAACCAGGAGTTGGTAAGACTGCAGTCGCTGAAGGTTTAGCTCAACTTATTTTAACTGAAAAAGTTCCAGATTTTTTAGATGGTAGTCTTATCATGGCTTTAGATCTTGGTTCAATTTTAGCAGGTACTAAATATCGTGGTGAATTTGAAGAACGGCTAAAAAGAATTGTTGAAGAAGCGCAAAATGATTCGGCAGTTATTATCGTAATTGATGAAATTCATACCTTAGTAGGAGCTGGTGCTGCTGAAGGTGCAGTCGATGCAGCAAATATTTTAAAACCCGCCTTAGCACGTGGTAAATTCCGTTGTATAGGTGCAACAACAAATGATGAATATCGCAAATATATTGAACGAGATCCTGCATTAGAAAGACGATTCCAGCCCGTTCATGTTGAAGAACCAAGTGTAGGTACAACTATTGAGATTTTACGCGGTTTACGGTCAAAATTTGAACAACATCATACTTTAAGTTATCATGATAAAGCTTTAGAACAAGCCGCAATTTTATCAGACAAATATGTAGCTGATAGGTATTTACCAGATAAAGCCATTGATGTGCTAGATGAAGCAGGGGCTCGAGTTCGATTAGAAAATCGTCGTTTACCATTAGGTTTAAGAAGTTTAATGCATGAGTTGCAAGAAACAATTAAAGATAAAGAAGAGTGTATTAAAGAACATGATTTTGAAGCCGCAAAACAACTTCTAGATCATGAAATGGAAGTTCGAACACATATTCGAATTATGAAACAGTCAGCATTAACTAGTGAAGCTAGAGGATTTACTCGTCGTGATGTTGATTTGGTTACTGAAACTGATGTTTCTGGAGTTGTTTCAAATTGGACTGGGATTCCAGTTACAAAAATTACAGGTTCAGAATCGGCTCGTCTTTTAAAAATGGAAGATACGATTCATGAGAGAATTATTGGTCAAAAACATGCCGTTGTAGCTGTATCAAAAGCCATCCGTCGAGCTCGTGTTGGTTTAAGAAATCCTAATCGACCCATTGCAAGTTTTATCTTTGCAGGACCGACTGGAGTAGGTAAAACTGAATTAACAAAAGCTTTGTCAGATTACATGTTTGGTAGTGAAGATAGTATGATCCGATTAGACATGTCAGAGTACATGGAAAAACATACGGTCGCAAAACTAATTGGTTCACCACCAGGATATGTTGGTTACAATGAAGGTGGTCAATTAACAGAAGCTGTTCGTTCAAAACCATATTCGGTTGTCTTATTAGATGAAGTTGAAAAAGCACATCCAGATGTGTTTAATTTATTATTACAAATTTTAGACGATGGTAGATTAACTGACTCAAAAGGACGTGTCATTGACTTTACAAATACTTTAATTATCATGACGACCAATTTAGGGTCAAAAATTATTGAACGAGAAAGTGGTATTAAATCTAAATCGGAACTAGGCGAGGGTGGATTTAAAATAACACCTGATGAAGTTGTTGGTTGGGAACCTGCACCAGAAGCTATCAAAGACCCTGAACTGTTTGACCGTGTAACGAAATTAGTAAATGATGAGTTAAAAAATTTCTTCCGACCAGAATTTTTAAACCGTATTGACGAAATTATCGTTTTTAATCATTTAACAAGGATGGATATTTGGGAAATCTGTGAATTAATGATTAAACAAGTACAGAGCCGATTAAAAGAAAAAGGAATTAATTTAATTGTTGACCTATCAGTTCAAGCTTTTTTAACAGATGAAGGGTACGACCCAGTTTATGGTGCTCGTCCATTACGTCGAGCTATCATGAAATATTTAGAAGATACACTTGCGGAACAATGTTTATCAAAAACACTATATCCAAATACAATAATTCATGTTAGTCGGAAAAAAGTTGAGGGAACTTTAATGACTTATATGAACGAACTGCAAGTTGAAGTAGATTTTAGTGATGTTGATCCTCTTCTTTTAGAATCATCGACTGAAAATGATGCCCCAGTTCTAGTTTTAGCACAGGCTGACGAGAAGTCAAAAATAGAAGCGAAAAATATAGTACTGGAAGATTCTAGTTTACTAGTTACTCAAAACGCAGGTTCAGACGATGGTAAATCTAAAACGACTATTGCCGGACGAGCATCGCGTTTTTTTAGAAAAAAAAGTTAAATAAAAAAACATTAAGATTAGATTTATAGTTTTAAGCATCTAAACAACTATAAATCTAATTAAATAAAACTCAACAAAACGCAGTTCGGTGAAGTAAGAATTAAGATACCCAACCATAACTATGCAAACCTTTCCCTAAAAAATTAACTCCTAAATAACAAATCCAGATTACGAAGAATCCTAAACTACCTAAAATTGCTGTTTTTTTCCCTTCCCACCCTTTTGTTATTCGAGCGTGTAAGTAAACAGCAAAAACTAACCACGTAATTAATGCCCAAGTCTCCTTAGGATCCCAACTCCAATATGAACCCCATGCTTCATTAGCCCATACTCCCCCAGAAATAATTCCAATTGTTAAAAAAGGAAATCCTAATCCTATAATTCTATAACTCCAATTATCAAGACTTTGTAAAAGTTTCAATTTACCAAGTTCAGATATTTCTGTTGATGGGGTTAATAATTTTGCTTCATAATAATCTAACATAATATTATAAAGTGGTAGTGATGACTCGTCAATAATCTTTAAGTCAACTTCTTTTGAACGTGAAATTACTAAAAATAAAATACATAATAAAGAGCCAATTATTAAAGTTCCGTAACTTAATAACATCATACTGACATGCATCATTAACCAATTTGATTGTAATGCAGGTACTAAAGGGCTTGATTTTTGCATTTCTGGGGACAATGTTAAATTTGCAAACCCATTTATTAATAATGTTACAGGAATTAAAACAGAACCAATTAATTTACTTTTAGTTTTTGTTTCAATGTATAAATAAATTGTTAATAATAACCAAGTTAAAAATAATAAGGATTCATATAAGTTACTAAGTGGAAAATAGCCGGCTACAATCCAACGCGAACAAAGGATAAAAAACAAAAGTCCATTAGCTATTATAGTACTAACTCGACCAATTTTTGTTACTAACCCTGAATCACTAAACATTGATAAATTAACCCAATAGATTATCATTGCAAATAATAAAACTCCAAACACTATATTTGATAAAAAATTTTGAATATCATTCCAATCCATGAAATTTCTCCAATAAAACTTTTATATAAATTATCTTCTAATATACTATTTTACTAGAAAATAAGTTGATTTTGTCTATTTCTTTAACCTTTTTCATTACATACACTTTCTTAAAATGCTAAAAGACATTTTTAGAATAAATAAAAAGTTATAATTGACATTAATTTCTATTTCAAAGTATTATAAGGGTAATTTTGATGAAATTAAAGTATTATGTCATTGCTAAGAAAATATGAAATAATGATTATTTTAAGTGAAGAATTTAATGATAGTGAATTGAAGACATGGGTTTTCAATTATGCAAAAAATTTAAGAAAATTCAGTGTCTGTGATATATCTGTAATTTCTCGTGGAAAGCACAATTTAGCATACCCGATTGAGAAAAAAATGAAAGGTAACTATATTCAACTAAACTTTTCAAGTATGCCAAAGTATATTAGTAATTTTTCTAATATATTAAAAATGGATTCCAGTGTCTTAAGATTTTTAGTTTTCAATAAACAATTATAATTTTATTAAAACATTTTAATAAAATTATAATTGTAATTAACCATCAATTATGATACAGTATGACTAGTTAATATATCCTCAGTAGCTCAGTGGTAGAGCAATCGGCTGTTAACCGATTGGTCGTAGGTTCAAATCCTACCTGGGGAGTAATAAAATAATTTTAAGAAATACTTAGGAATGGAAAAAAATTTAGATAAATTAAGAATTGGGGGTAAAAGTTTTAATTCTCGTCTTATGTTAGGTACAGGAAAATATAAAACAACAGATGATGCTATTAAGAGTATTGAAAGTAGTGATTGTGAAATTGTAACTGTAGCTATTAGACGTTTACCAACTGATATTAAAAACGATAATATAAGTTTTTTAAAAAAATTAAATTGGGAAAAACTTTGGTTATTACCCAATACAGCCGGTTCACAAACAGCTGAAGAAGCTATTCGAATGGCTTTTTTAGGCCATGAATTAGCTTGCCAGATTGGGCAAGAAGATAATTTTTTTGTAAAATTAGAAGTGATTTCAGATCCAAAATATTTACTGCCCGATCCAATTGGAACATTAAAAGCTGCCGAATTTCTAATTAAAAAAGGTTTTACAGTTTTACCATATATAAATGCTGATCCTATGTTAGCGCTTCACCTAGAAGATTTAGGTTGTGCAACAGTAATGCCATTAGGATCACCTATTGGATCTGGTCAAGGTTTAAATAACTTGGCTAATTTGCAAATTATTATTGAAAATGCTACTGTTCCGGTAATTGTAGATGCAGGAATTGGAGCTCCTAGTGAAGCTACACATGCTATGGAGTTAGGAGCCAGCGGTGTATTATTAAACACTGCAGTTGCACAATCGAAAAATCCTGCACAAATGGCGTTAGCTATGAAATTAGGAGTTCAAGCAGGTAGAATGGCTTTTTTAGCAGGTAGAATGGAAAAAAAATATTATGCCAATGCAAGTTCACCTTTAGAGCAAATTAGCAGAATTTAAATAATAAAATATAAGTCGAGTAACTTTTATCTCTTTTTTTATTATTTTTTAAGAAAAAAAGAGATAAATTCGTTAGAAATAAAGTCTAATACGCTAAACCTAAACTTCTAGTTGTTTCGGCACCTAAATATACTCGAACACTTAAAAAATCTGTAGGACATGCTGTTTCGCATCTTTTGCAACCAACACAATCTTCAACTCGTGGTGATGAAGCAATTTGTCCTGCTTTACATCCATCCCATGGAACCATTTCTAGTACATCTGTAGGACATGCTCTTACACACTGTGTACAACCAATACATGTATCGTAAATTTTAACTGTATGAGACATAATTTTTTATAATTTTATTAGATTTTTTAAAAAGTCAAATATGACTGAGAGTTTTCTACTTTCGGTTGAAAAAAAGAAAATTAACGCGTTAAACGTTGAATTTGTTGAATAGCTAAACGACCTATATTAAATAAAGCCCATGATGCTGCCACTAATAATGGTGCAGCAATTACTAGTAAACGAGTATCCATAAATGATAATCCTTTTGAAATATTTAAATTAAATACACTATATATTATAATCAAAAGATTTAAACTTTCGAGATCAGAATTGAACTTATAAAATTTACTCTTAAGAAAAAAGAAAAGAAGATAGAAGAAACTAAAATTTGATTTGGACCTCAAGACAATAGCACACTTGCTATTGTCTAAAAAGCCTGTGTTTATATACAACACAAGGATATTTTTTAGATTTGCAGTAGTCAAAGAGAGCTAACTATAAACTTTTTACCCATTTCGAGGATTTAAGAACAGAACATATGATATCCTATATTATACAATCGGAAAAACTGGGGAAATTAAAAACTTTGGCATTGAACTATCTTCCCAGAAGGTCCCCCTTCAAGTATTGTCGTCGATTTATAACGTTTCACAACTGAGTTCGAGATGGATCAGTGTGGTTCCGCTTAATACACTAAAAACACCAAAGCAGAAAAGTACTTTTAAAAAAAGTACTTTTAGTAGATTAAAAAAATTCAAGTCTTCGGTCTGTTAGTACATCTCAGCTCACCCATTACTAGATTTACACTTAATGCCTATCAAACGGTTAGTCTTACCGTGACCTTATTCACTTACGTGATGAGAATACTTATCTTGAGGTGGGCTTCCCACTTAGATGCTTTCAGCGGTTATCCACTCCACACATAGCTACCCAGCGTTTACTGTTGGCACAATAACTGGTACACCAGAGGTGCATCCTTCTCGGTCCTCTCGTACTAAAGAAGGCTCCTCTCAATATTCTAACGCCTACACCGGATATGGACCGAACTGTCTCACGACGTTCTGAACCCAGCTCGCGTACCGCTTTCATGGGCGAACAGCCCAACCCTTGGGACGTACTACCGCCCCAGGATGCGATGAGCCGACATCGAGGTGCCAAACCTCCCCGTCGATGTGAACTCTTGGGGGAGATCAGCCTGTTATCCCTAGAGTAACTTTTATCCGTTGAGTGACGGCCTTTCCACTCAGCACCGTCAGATCACTAAGACCGACTTTCGTCCCTGCTCGACTTGTAGGTCTCACAGTCAAGCTTCCTTATGCCTTTACACTCTAGATACGATTTCTACCCGTTCAGAGGAACCCTTTGTGCGCCTCCGTTACCGTTTAGGAGGCGACCGCCCCAGTCAAACTGCCCGCCTGAAACTGTCCTTTGACCAGATAATGATACAAAGTTAGAAATCTAACATTACCAGAGTGGTATCTCACTGATGGCTCCAATACTCCCGCAAGAATACTATCAACGCCTCCCACCTATACTGCGCAAGTAAAGTCCAACTTCAATTTCAAGTTACAGTAAAGCTTCATAGGGTCTTTCTGTCCTGGTGCAGGTAGTCCGCATCTTCACAGACAAGTCTATTTCACCGAGTCCCTCTCCGAGACAGTATCCAAATCATTACGCCTTTCGTGCGGGTCGGAACTTACCCGACAAGGAATTTCGCTACCTTAGGACCGTTATAGTTACGGCCGCCGTTCACCAGGGCTTCAGTTACCAGCTTTGCGTATGCTAACCAACTTCTTTAACCTTCTGGCACTGGGCAGGCGTCAGCCCCCATACATCGTCTTACGACTTAGCGGAGACCTGTGTTTTTGATAAACAGTTGCTTGGATCTTGTTATTGCAACCTTATAGAATAAGGCACTCCTTCTCCCGAAGTTACGGAGTCATTTTGCCGAGTTCCTTAGAGAGAGTTATCTCGCGCCCCTTAGTATACTCTACCTACCCACCTGTGTCGGTTATGGTACAGGCATTATTTGTTTATGACAGTGCAAGCTTTTCTTGGAAGTATGACATAGACTGCTTCGACGCCGTAGCATCTCGTATTCACGCCTCAACTCAAAACGTTTTCGCCGTTTCTCATCATCTTGAACGTTTAAACCGGTAACCAATATCCGGCCAGCTTAGCCTTCTCCGTCCCTCGATATCAACAAATAACGGTACGGGAATATTAACCCGTTGTCCATCGACTACGCTTTTCAGCCTCGCCTTAGGTCCTGACTTACCCTCCGCGGACGAGCCTTCCGGAGGAAACCTTGGGTTTTCGGGGTATAGGATTCTCACCTATATTTTCGTTACTCAAGCCGACATTCTCACTTCTGCTTCGTCCATATCCGCTTCCGCTAATACTTCAACCTACAACAGAACGCTCCCCTACCGATATATTTCATATATCGCACAGTTTCGGCAAATTACTTAGTCCCGTTCATTTTCGGCGCAGGTTTACTCGATCAGTGAGCTATTACGCACTCTTTAAAGGATTGCTGCTTCTAAGCAAACCTCCTGATTGTTTCTGCACTCCCACCTCCTTTATCACTTAGTAATTATTTAGGGGCCTTAACTGGTGCTCTGGGCTGTTTCCCTCTTGACAATGGAGCTTATCCCCCACAGTCTCACTGATGAACTGTACACTTAGTATTCTTAGTTTGCAACGATTTGGTACCGAATTACCAGCCCGCATACGTAACAGTGCTTTACCCCTAAGTTATAATATTCATCGCTGCGCCTAAACGCATTTCGGGGAGAACCAGCTAGCTCCGGATTCGATTGGCATTTCACCCCTAACCACAATTCATCCGCTGATTTTTCAACATCAGTCGGTTCGGTCCTCCACATAGTATTACCTAAGCTTCAACCTGACCATGGTTAGATCATCCGGGTTCGGGTCTATAACCAGTGACAAACGCCCTATTCAGGCTCGCTTTCACTATGGCTTCGGCATTCTCTGCCTTAACCTGCCACTACCTATAAGTCGCCGGCTCATTCTTCAACAGGCACGAAGTTAGACGATTTAGTCGTCCTTCTACTGATTGTAAGTTTATGGTTTCATGTTCTTTTCCCTCCCCTCCCGGGGTTCTTTTCACCTTTCCCTCACGGTACTATTTCGCTATCGGTCATTCAGGAATATTT